ACGATAATCCATGAAGCAGGTATTTCAATACTAAAAAACTGTAACTAAAAAATTTGCTAAACTTAGAGAATAAACTAAATCAAGAGAATAGGATTTGAACCTATGACTTCTCGCTCCCAAAGCGAACACGCTACCGCTACGTTACCTCTCGAATTGCATAAAACCCAAAGTGCATACCTCCCCTTATTTTAATTCAAATTAACGATCTACTTCACCAAAAACTATATCCTGAGTTCCAATTATAGTTACAACATCCGCTAACATATGAGAGTTAGCCATAAAATTCAAAGATTGTAAATGAGAAAAACCTGGGGCCTTAATTTTACAACGATAAGGTCGATTACTACCATCCGAAACTAAATATACACCAAACTCTCCTTTAGGTGCTTCAGTAGCTATATAAGTCTCACCTGAAGGTACAGTAACTCCTTCAGTATATAATTTAAAATGATGAATTAAAGCTTCCATATTTTGCTTAACATCAGCACGTAATGGAGGACTAATTTTAGCATCATCTATTTTAATACTACCCTCAGGCATTTTATTTAAACATTGATAAATAATACTAAGAGATTGTCTCATTTCTTCAACTCGTACAAGATAACGATCATAACAATCTCCAGTTTTACCAACAACTCCTTGAAAACCTAATTCCGAATACGCATCATAAGGTTCATTTTTACGTAAATCCCAACGAACGCCAGATCCACGTAACATAACACCTGAAAAGCCCCAATCTATCGATTCTTGAGCACCTACAACCCCTATATCAACTAATCTTTCTTGCCATATACGATTATCAGTTAACATTTCTTCAATTTCATCTAAACGTTGCCCAAATTGGGAAGAAAAAGAAAAAATATCCTCAATTAAACCAATATTTATATCTTGACTAACACCCCCTGGTCGAAAATAACTAGCATGCATACGTGCCCCACTAACTCTTTCATAAAATTCCATTAACTTTTCTCTTTCTTCAAATGCCCATAAAAAAGGTGTCATTGCTCCTACATCCATTGCATGACAACCCACAGCTAAAAGATGATTTAAAATTCTAGTAATTTCTGCAAAAAGAACTCTAATATATTGAGCCCGATTAGGTACAGAAATTTGTAATAAATTTTCAACAGCTAAAGAATAAGTATGCTCTTGACACATCATTGAAACATAATCTAACCTATCAAAATAAGGCAAAGCTTGAAAATAAGTTTTAGATTCTATTAATTTTTCAGTACCTCTATGAAGCAACCCTATATGAGGATCAGCTCTTTGAACTACTTCACCATTAAGCTCTAAAATAAGACGTAAAACTCCATGTGCTGCTGGATGCTGTGGTCCAAAATTTATTGTAAAATGTTTAAGTTTTTTGTTAAATTCTTTTTTTTTTAATGACATCATAAAATAATACCAAATACCAATATAAATAAGTTATTTTTTCTTTTTAAATACTTTTATAAATATAAACTTTCTTTTGTCTAAAAAGTAACTATTATTCTAATATTAGCGCCAGAAGGATTTGAACCAACGACCTTCAGGGCATGAGCCTGATGAGCTAACCTAACTGCTCTATAACGCATATACCCTTTTAAAAATTAACTATTACTTTATAAGGCCATGATTCCCACAAAAGTAGTATGTATGGCTATCTAAATAAGAACACTCGAGTTCGATATGAGTTCGGGTATAGATCTAGATATAGAGACAAATCTCTAAATTATATATTCCAGCCGCAGGTTCCCCTACGACTACCTTGTTACGACTTCATCCCAGTTGCTTACCTGTCCTTTAAAAGGAATTTCCAATCTTACTAAAGTCAGATACATATCTTAACCACATGAACTTATATTTGAAAGGTTTACTCCAAAATCTTCTGGCCAAGCGAACTTCCAGGACGTGACGGGCGGTGTGTGCAAGGCCCAGTGACTTATTCACCGCGACATCCTGATCCGCGATTACTAGTGATTCCAACTTCATGGGGGCGAGTTGCAGCCCCCAATCCGAACTACGAAAAGGTTTAATGATTGGCTCTGGATTACTCCCTCGCAACTTATTGTCCTTCCCATTGTAGCACGTGTGTAGCCCAGTTCATAAGGGCCATGAAGACTTGACCTCATCCCTACCTTCCTCCCGCTTAGCGCTGGCAGTATCTATTCAGTTTATTTTTTAGAAAAAATCATTTCAAAACATAAAATAAATAAGGGTTACGCTCAGTTACAGGAATTAACCGTACATCTCACGACACGAGCTGACGACAGCCATGCAACACCTGAAAGTCCCAAAATTCTTTACGTCTCCGAAAGAACGACAAACTTACAAAAACTGGTAAGGTTACGCGCGTATTATCGCATTAAACCACATGCTCCACCACTTGTTTGAACCCCCGCCAATTCCGTTGATTTTTAAGCTTGCGCTCGTACTCCTCAGGCGGAGTGCTTAATGCCTTGGCTATATCTTCTAGGGTTCTAAAAGCTAGCACTCATCGTTGACAGCGTAGACTACCAGGGTCTCAAATCCTGTTCGCTACCTACGCCTTCGCCCCTCAGCGTCAGTACTGAACAAGAAAATCGCTATCGCACATGATGTTCTTTTTCACTTATCTGGATTCTAACCCTAATTAAAAAATTCCATCTTCCTCTGTCAGACTCAAGCTTTCTTGTTTTAATTGCCTATCTATAATTAAACTACAGTTTTTGACAAATAACATATCAGAAAACCACCTACGGGCCCTTTACGCCCAGTTATGACGAATAAGGCTTGCCCCCTCCGTATTACCGCGACTGCTGGCACGAAGTTAGTCGGGACTTATTCTTAATTTACTGTCATTATCCTCAACTAAAAAAGAGGTTTACAACCTAAGCCTTCAATCCCTCACCAAGCCTTGCTGGATCAAGCTTTCGCTCATTGTCCAATATTCCTTACTGCTGCCTTCAAATGAAACCTGGGCCTTGTCTCAGTCCCAGTGTGATTGATCGTCCTATCAGACCAACTAAGCATCATTGGCTTGGTGAGCTTTACCTCACCAACTACCTAATACTGAACCTAATCATCTTCAACCGGCAGACCTTTTTTAATTATCCGGTATTATCTTGTTACCTTCTCCCTATTAGAGATAAGATTATTCCGAAGTTGAAGCCAGATATTAGTTTATTACTCACCCGTACGCTATGGTTTTAACCATTCAACTCGCATGTATTAAAGCAGACTTATAGCCTTCACTCTGAGCCAGGATCAAACTCATTTTTTTTAATACCACATTTTCGTATTATTACGATAAAGTAGAGTTATATTGTAATTATCTTTAATATAATATAATAAAATTTCATTATTACATTAAAACATAAAATCCATTAACACCTCCTTTTTAAAACATTAGTTGATAAAAAAATAATAAATTACTTTTTCTTACTACTATCGGTACTATCAACCCAAACTACTAATTTTTTGTACACCCTACCTAATACCTTTTTATTAAAGAAACAAAAAATTTTAAAATAGTTATTACAAAGATTTCGTAAATTTCCCAACAAACAAAGATATTTCAGTTTGCTCATTAGGTCGTTTTCCTGTCCATATTGAATGATTTCTAAGATCCAAACTTTTATTATTTAATTCTTTTGTCAAACAATGACTAGCCACAGTTAAAAAACTAAAACTACCATCTGATAAAATATTTCCAAATATTTTTAATTGTAATGGTACTTTCATATAATTCAAATTAGGATAAGGTGGGATTTGAACCCACGGTAGCTTTAACTACGTCAGTTTTCAAAACTGATGCCATAAACCACTCGACCACTTATCCTTCGACAATTTTAAAATTTTTATTTAATATCAATAAAAGATATAAAAAAAGCCTTTTAAAATTTAAAAACTAAAGCTATTAACAAATATTAACATTCTTTTCATGTAAAAGAACTTTAAATTTTACTCCATTTAAATATTTTAAAATATCTATAAAAGCTAAAATTTTTGCCGGATTTTGAGATTTCAGAGTAAAATAACTTCGATACTCCCGCCTTTCAAACTGATCCTTAGCAGTTTTATTACCTAAAGGAGAACGAAGTAAAGTAAAACGCTTTATTCTTGTTGATAAACCTGTAGAAGAAATAAATAAAGGTAACAAAAGTGACCAAAAATTTAAACTTTTAAAATCAGTCGATACAGACCAAACTTTACATATATATATAATATTTTTTTGAGACTGTGACATTTATGTTAGTCCATTCTTATTAAATAACTCTAAAATCATTTTATACTGTACGGTATAATTTAACCCGAAAAAGACGGGACTTGAACCCGCGCCCACTGGTATGACAAACCAGCACTCTACCAACTGAGTTACTTTTTCTTTATGGAGATGGTAGGATTCGAACCCACGCTACATAAAATTAAAAATGTAGATTGATTTAGCAAACCAAGGCTTTCAACCACTCAGCAACACCTCCAAAAACTATTTTTCCAAAGGTTTAACATTAAGTTACTTTTTACTATTATTAACCTCATATTTTAAGGTTAAAAATTATATAAGCCTATATATAACAATATATATAAATTATTAGTTAATACGTTTTTACCTTGACTCCACTGTTACTTTTAAATGTTTAATTCTAGATTTTAAACTAAAAGCTAACAAAGGCAATATAAAGCGTACAACTACCAAATAAAAATTAAAAACTATTAAAATTAACCAAAATACCTGATTAAAAAAAGTAAATGTATCGAATTGAGGCATATAAATCTTTTATTTTTATAAATATTACAAATAAAGCTATTCTTGTTAATATTAAAGGTAAAATTATTTCAAACCCTTAACTTTATGTACGCTTTACCAAGAATTAAAAATTTCCTATTCATGTTACCAACATGCTTTACGTAACCCAGAAAAAGAACCTTTTACTGCTAAACGTCTAAATTGAAGACGAGATAATTTATAAAAACTTAAAACCGATCTTGATCGATTAGTGTCAATACAATGATTATGAACTCGACTTAAACTACTTTGCCTAGGTAATTTAGATTTTTCTAGTTGAGCCCACCAACGCAAAGAAATATCTAAATTTTGATTTCTTGCCACAGATTGTAATACTTTACGACGCGATTCATATAAAGCAAAATATTTTCGACGTTTAAAATCCATACCCCTCATTCCCAATCTAAACTGCCAATTTGCCAAGCGTATATAAACCCAATAACTAACTCAAAAAGAAAATCCATCATAGACCAATACCCAATTGACGGCAATGCACTTAACGAAACCGCCCAAGGAAAAAGAAAAACAGTTTCAATATCAAATAAAAGAAATAAAATAGCAACTAAATAAAAACGTACATCAAAAGCATTACGAGCATCTTCATATGGATCAAACCCACACTCATATGATGATAATTTTTCACTATCTGCTTCTGAAAAAGCCAATGTGTAAGAAGCTCCAAAAATAATAGACGCTAACACAATACTAAAACCTAAAAAAATTAATATAGGGTAATATTCTTTCAAAAAAAACATAATATATTTAACATTAAAATAAATGGGAATTATACCAACAAACAGGACATAATTCAATAACCCCACCTGAAATTTCACTTTTTAACACACTTTCTTTAAACATTCCAATTTCAGAATAACCCCCTCTATTAGATGTCCCTAAAGAATCATTTCCTCCAATTTGATGAGTATATCTTACACAACGAGTACAAATAATACATCTCCGTAATACTGTTTTTATAAGACCCCCCCAAAAAGCATCACCTAAAGAATTTTTAAAAAACAAAAATCTACCTCTATCCGAGCCAAAATTAAAACTTTGCTCTTGAAGTTCACATTCTCCCCCTTGATCACATACTGGACAATCTAATGGATGATGAAGTAAAAGAAATTCCATCACGGATTCTTGTGCTTTACGTACTAATGCCGTGTTTGTAAAAATTCTTAAATTAGGTAAAAAGGGCAATGCACAAGATGCTTGGGGTTTAGGAGAATTACTCACCTCAACAAGACACATTCTACAATTACCTGCTATAAAAAGTTTATCATGGTAACAAAATCGTGGAATAGTTGCACCAGCCGCTTGACAAGCCTGGATAACCGTAGAGCCTTTTTTTACCCAAATAAGAAGCTCATTAATCGATATATTTAACATACTTAATGTAAAACTCCTAAATTACGCGGATTATTACGTTTAAATGATGATTTTTCTTTTATGGAAAAAACAGCATTTTTAGATTCACGACCTAACTGCCGGTATAAAGATTCAGGACAATTTTTTTGTAATGTTAAACTAATAGCTCCTACCATCGCTATTAAAAGAATAATTCCAGCTATTATTAATAATATTGCATGAGTTGAGTATAAAAGATAACTAGGATCATTTAACGCGCAAGCAGAATCAAATTCTACAAACCACATTGTGTTTAATCCATAAGATCCTTCTACACTTTCTTTATGAAATAATAAACGTAAAAACTCTGTTAACCCTTCTAAATTACATAACTGATGCCACATTTCAATTCTTTCATCCATAAAATCTTGAAAAGTTTTTTTAACTTCTTTAACCGGTGGCTCAGATTCACCTTTTCTTTTTCGCTTGCTGCGCTCTTGAAATCTTTTTAAATTATCATTAACTGTTTTATTAATAATTACTGGGTGAAATAAATTTTTTATTTCCTCTTCATAAGATACTAAACTAAAAGAAACCATTGAACTCATGTAAACTGTTGAGAAGATAGTCATTACTTTTTGAAAATCTTTACTATAGACTACAGCTACCAAAAAAAATAAAAAAATCAAAGACCCGTAATACAATAAACGTTTTTTTTTTGCAGACCAGGGCCTTTCAATAGCTTTTACGTCTAACATCATAACAACAAACAACACCAATACTGCAATAGCACCGGCATAAACCAACAAAAAAAGTAAAGCCATAAATTCTAAACCCAATAAAAACGAAATTGCAGAACCTAAAAAGAATAATAACACTAGATAAAGACCACTGTATACCGGATTTTGTGTACTAGTAACTTTAATTCCCAGCATCCCCCCAAGAGTGGCAATAAAAATAAACATTATAGGATCGACCATAATACAATAAAGGTTAAAAGTGCTAAAATACGTGAAAATTGAAAACTAAATACAAAACAAATTCCAAATAAAAAATTACTCCACCCTAAAATTACTAAATAATGATATAAATACCCAGAATGACAAGCTCGATATTTATTAACCTGATCCATAAGAACATTTGATATACCAAATGGTCCTAAACTTTCAATAAAACCACGATCAATAGACTTATAAGTGAAATGATAACCAAAATCAAGTAAATTTTGAGTTATAACCTCATTATACACTTTATCAAATAACCACTTACGGTTTAAAAAAGTATAAAATTTTCGACCTAAAAAAGAAATCTTTATTAAAAATAATTTATAATTATACCCTTTATATAAAATAAATGAAACTAATCCCCCAGCAATACTACAACAAAGAGGAAAAATTTTCAAATCAAATGACATAAACTCTGCATCTACAATACTCAAGCGATTAGGCAAATAAAATAAGGAATTTCCCCAAAAATCTGTACCTAACCCAATAAAAAGATCCCGCCCTAAATATCCAATAAATATACTTGGCAAAGCTAATATACCCAAAACCACTCCCATTGGCCACCCACTCTCCGCAGCAGAAAACAATAATGACCGACTACCATTAGGTTCCACTAAAAAACATAAAACTAAAAGACGTATAGAATAAAAAGCAGTACAAAATGCCGATAAACTACCTAACCAATATGCAAAATGAGATATATTAGAATAAGTCGCATATCCTACCTCTAATATAACATCTTTAGAATAAAATCCTGTTAAAAAAGGCATACCCATAAGGGCTAAAGAACCAATAACCATCATTGCATATGTAAAAGGAAGTAACCGACGTAACCCCCCCATTTTACGCATATCCTGTTCATCACCAACTGCATGAATAATAGAACCTGCCCCCAAAAAAAGAAGAGCCTTAAAAAACGCATGATTACCCAAATGAAACACCGCCACAGAATAATTCGAAAGACCACAAGCAAAAACCATGTAACCTAATTGACTACAAGTTGAATAAGCAATAACTCGTTTTAAATCATTTTGAACTAAAGCAGTTGTAGCTGCAAAAAATGCTGTCATACCCCCAACTAGACTTATAACCGTAAGTGCATTAGGACAATATTCTAACAAAGGAGAACAACGAGCTAATAAAAAAACACCCGCTGTAACCATTGTCGCCGCATGAATAAGAGCTGAAACAGGAGTCGGACCCTCCATAGCATCAGGTAACCAAGTATGTAAACCTAACTGAGCAGATTTCCCCACCGCTCCAATGAATAATAAAATTCCTATAAAATTAAGAGCACCAAATTCAATATTAAAAAACGTTAAATTAAATGCTGATAATTGAGGAGCTAAAGCAAAAACAGTAGCATAATCAACCGCACCAAAACAAACAAAAATACCAAAAATACCTAAAGCTAATCCAAAATCCCCAACTCTATTAACTAACATAGCTTTAATTGCAGCTTTATTAGCTTGAATCCGAGTAAACCAAAAATTAATTAATAAATAAGAACATAAACCAACCCCCTCCCATCCTACAAACATTTGAACAAAATTATCTGCAGTAACCAATATCAACATAAAAAATGTAAATAATGATAAATAACTCATAAAACGAGGTAAATGAGGATCTTCCCCCATATACTCTGTAGAATATAAATGTACAAGAGTTGAAATAAAAGTAACTACAATAAGCATAACGACAGTTAAACTGTCAAAGCAAAAAGCCCAATCAACATGAAAAGAATCAGATTCTAACCAAGGCATTAAATAAAGATAAGTGGAGCTTCCCCCTAAACCTACCTCATAAAAAGCAAGACCACTTAGAAAAAAACTAAGGCCAATACAAAATATAGTTACTAAACCAGCACCACGACCTCCAATAAAACGGCCAAAAAATCCTGCAATAAAAGAACCAAATAAGGGTAGAAAAACTATGTTTAAATACATCTTAGTCCTTTACGGGACTTGAACCCGTACCTTTACCAAAACTGGTAATATCCTTCTAGATATTAAACTAAGCATTAGACTAAAAGAACTTTTTAACTTACATAAATTACAACCATAAATCAATCCATACTAAATTTGAAACTGTAGCATGCATAGCATAAAAAAATAAATTAGGATAAATCCCCATAAACAAAGTCCCTAAAACAAGAGGAAAAAAAACCATAAATTCTCGAAAACTTAAATCAAATCCAATTAACTTAATATTACCATAAGCTATACGATTAAACAACCAAAGAGAGTACCCCCCCCCTAAAATCATTGAGGTTGCTGCAAAAAAACAGGCTGTACTATTTGCCTCAAACGCCGAAACTAATAAAAGAAATTCACCTATAAAACTTGATGTCCCAGGCAACCCTAAATTAGCCATAGTAAAAAAAAGGAAAATAATTATAAAAATTGGCATAGTATGTGTAAGCCCACCATAATACTTTACTACTCGACTATGCCAACGATCATATAACACCCCAATAATAAGAAAAAGTGCAGAAGATACAAAACCATGACTTAAACTTTGTAAAATAGCAGCTTCTACTCCAATTACAGTCCCAGTAAATAAACCTATCATTACTAAATTCATATGGGCTACTGAAGTATAAGCAATCAAACGTTTTAAATCTGTCTGACGAATAGCTGTCAATGAAGTATAAACTACACCTAATAAACTAAGACTAAAAATAAAAGGTGTAAAATAAATCGAAGCTAATGGAAAAAGACCTAAAGAAAAGCGTAAAAACCCATAAGATCCTAATTTCAATAAGATACCTGCTAAAATAACAGATCCAGCTGTAGGCGCTTCCACATGAGCTTCAGGAAGCCAAATATGTACCGGTAACATAGGAACCTTCGCAGCAAAAGATGCAAAAAAAGCAAACCATAACCATTTTTGATCATAAAAGGAAAACTTTATAACAGATAAAGTTTCATAATTTGTACTACCAGAAAACAAGTAAATATAAACTATACCTATTAACATAAATAAAGACCCTAAAAGAGTATACAAAAAAAACATATAAGCCGCACGAATTTTTCTCTCACGTGAACCATATATACCAATAACCAAAAACATTGGAATTAAAACAGCCTCAAAAAAAATATAAAAAAATAATAAATCTAAATTTGTAAAAACTAATAATAAAATAAATTCCATACCCAAAAAACTAATTAAATAAGTTTTTACTTCTCCTTTATCAAAAGACCAAGAAGCTAATAAACAAAGCGGAAAAATTAATGTTGTTAAAATAATAAAAAAAAGAGAAATTCCATCAACACCTAAAATTAAATTAATATTAGCTATAGGTAACCACAAACTATCCACAACAAATTGAAATTTAGAGGTTGAATGATCAAAACCCAACCACAAAAATAATGAAGAGACAAAAACCGCCGACGTAATACCGAGAGAAAATTGCCGCATAATTAACTTTTGACTAGAAGGAATAAAAAGTAAACCAACAATTCCTAAAAAAAGAAGAAAAAATAAAAAAATTAAGAGCATAATCTTTTACCAACCCAAGTTAAATACTCATCTTGGTTAACAGCTTGCACTACAATAGGCATAAAACCATGATTAACACCACAAAGTTCACTACATTGACCATAAAACACGCCTTCTCTTTTAATAAATAAAAAAACTTGATTTAATCTACCAGGACATGCATCTACTTTCACCCCTAAACTTGGTACTGCCCAAGAATGAAGAACATCTGCTGATGTAACAAGAACACGAATATGGGTATTCGTTGGAACCACTAACCGATTATCCACCTCAAGAAGTCGGAAAACTTTACCCGCTTGTCCAATACCTGATACCTCAGGAATAACTAAATCGTCATCAGAAATAAGATATGAATCAAAATTAATACGTTGTCTTTCTGTTACATCGTTTTCTTTAGAATACTCAATTAAATCATTAATCATTTTTATATGAGTTTTTAAATATTTATTTTTTTCTCTCTCCTCACCACTAATAGAAAGTAATGCCTCATACAATAAGTTTTTAAGATCATCTGCAGTAGTTAAATCTACAGTTGTAAGTAATTCTTTAAATGTTTGTAAAACTTCACGACGTAAACCTAGACGAGTATAATTAATTTCTCTTTGTTCAAAATTAGATAATATCTGTTTTATCTCTTCTTTTGTTTTTTTATTTCCTGAATTATCACCCTCACCTGCTTCAGAAAACCCACTTGAATCATTATTATTTCCTACAGAATTATTAGACTCAATTACTGAAACATCATAAAATTGTCTATTAAAAGGTTTAACAGACTCTTGCATAGGAGTATCTAAACTTCTTGATACTCTAGCTGCGAACCATTTAACATTAGCTAATTCCGCCTTTGCTTTAAACACTTCATATGAAGATTTTGCCTGTAAACTTCCTGGTTCCAAAATGCTATCAATAGCAGACGATTCCATTAAAGCTTTTTTAATTCTATTTGAAGTAGATTCCAAACTATTATCTGTTGCAGTTTGAAGAGCTACAAGACTATCAATAGAATTATTTTCCCTAAGATTAGAAGCAACCAAAAGATCTTCTGCAGTTTTATTTAATATTTTACGAGCTTCTCGAAGCATGCGTGAAGCTTCCTCATAATCTAAAATAGCAGCACTAACATCAATTTTAAGCATTTTTACCCAAAAATCGTCAGCAGCAGATTCCATTAAAGCTGAAATATCACAATCAGTTATTTCAGTAATTACTGGAGATTTAACAGATTCTGAAAAAGCTGAGACTTTAGATAAATCATTATCTATCATGTTTATTATAACATTTAAACAATCAGAATTCACAGAATCGGCAGTAGAAATTACTTTTTCACGAAGAATATGCCCTAAATTTAATTGCAGATCCCCAAGATAAGTCTCAACAGCTACTAATTTTTCCTTACCGGATATGGTAGAAGCATTATTTATATCAAATTTTAAAAAATTTATTAAAGCTTTACACTTTTTTAACTCCACTTCAATTAACTTAATAAAAGATTCAGTTACAGCTTGTGAAGAATTATCTAATGCTATTTTAGAATCTTCTAACACAGATTCCGAACCTTTTAATTGCGCTTTTACCGTTATAAGATCTTCATTATGTATTTCCCATAAAAAGTTATCAAAATATTCTTTAGAATTATCTTCTTCCTGAGGTAATTCATAAATAATCGGTGTGTCATTAAGTCTTTTATCCGTATTGATAACATACCCTTTAACAACTTCAAATCTAGCTCTGGCATTATCCAAATCTAATTTAGCAGTATTTACTAAAGAAACGGCTTGATCAAATTCAGATTTAACACGACTGCATTCTTCAATAAAACTATCTAATATTTTTTTAGACATAATAGAATTAGAATCTATCCGAACATCAGTTATCTTTTCTTTAGAAGCATTAAAAAAGGCTTCTGCACCTTTTGAAACCGCATTAAATCTGTTTGATACTGCTTTAAGTTTATCGAAGGCTGTTTGAGATCTTTCTAATCGAATATCAGCACGATTTGATACTGCCTTATAATTCTTCCATTCTTCTTTAGCATTTGCTAAAATCTCTTTCCCTCTTTCAAACTCATCTTCAACGGATATTATTTGTTTTTCTAAAGCCATAAATTCTGCTTCTGAACTATCCGCTATTGCATTACACTTACTTAATTCTTCTTCAGTTAAACCAGATTGAAATCTATCTAAAATTGTATTAGCGCTTTTTAATTCTTCATGAGCAAGCATAAATTTAAGCTCATAACTATCTAAATTTTTTTTTGATTCTGACTTGAATTTTTCAGTCCACCCATCATAACCATCTTTAAGTAAAACTTTACTACGTATTATAGATGGATCTTTTGATGCCCATTCCGCATCAGCTTGAAAATATTCCGCAGTTAACACATTAACCTGTGAAGCAAGTAAATCAATTTTTGCCCATTTTGCACTCACTTTCGCATTATTTAACTCTATTTGTGCATTTTCTAATTCATTATCAGAAAATTTAAAATCTACATTAGCAGTATCCCAATCAAACTCACTACTATAACCCTCTCGTTCAGAGCGAGTTAATCTTAATTGATGAGCAATTAACTGAGTATCAATTAAATTATTTTCAGCAATTTCTGCTTCTACTAGCGCTTTATCAAGTCTTATTCTACCTTCCTCCAAATTAGCCATCATTTCTTCTATAGGTATTTTTATCTCACCACGAGCAAGAGCTCTAAGACACACACATTCAGCTTCAAAAACTTGTGTTAAAGCTCTACTTAATTCTGTCTCAGCTCCCTCATAACAATTTTCAACTAATCTAAGTTCTAACCATTTATAACTAGACTCATCAACGTTATTTAATTCTGAAACGATAGAATCTGTACTAGAGTCTAAAGAACCAGAACTACTATCACTTGAAGGTGTATTCCCTTTTCCAGGTTTAATTTCATCTATAGACTTAAATAAATCCATAGTGTTAGCCGTAAGATCAGCTTCATTGACAATTCTTATATATTGCTTAAAAAGTTTTAAAGTTTTAATAACTAAATCTTTCTGTTCTTGAATAAGCGAACTCTTTGATAACTGTCTTTTAACTTCAGATATAATAGAAACCATTTCGCCTGTTAAATGTGACTCTAAAGGACCATAAAATTCTTTACGTCCCTCGTTACCTAAAATACTTATAAAAAGCCAATCTAAGCGCCGAGATAATAGTTCGCTAGAACTTTGAGACACACCTTCCAAATCTTTTTCAAATGATTCTAAAAACTCTTTAACGATACTTATTTGAGTCTGTTTTTCACCTTTACCTACCTCTACACGACTATATTCTATCAACTCAACCATATCTTTTAAAGCTTTATAACTTATTTCAACCTGATTTAACTTATCTTTTTTAACCACTGGTGATACTTCAAAATCAGAACACTCGTATGACCAATACCATTGATGACCAACAACTTTTATTGTAAGACTAGGATCTATAATTTCATCCATTGCGTACAATAAATTATATGAAGGTATACTGATAACCATTAATATTCCAGCTGGAATAATTGTCCAAACAACTTCAAGTAATGTTGAATGATTAAAACCTACAGCATCTATATGATCTGCTTCGTTAAATAATGTTAAAGATTTATATAATAACCAGCCTACAAGACAAGCAATAAATAGCATAAAGGTCATTAACAAACCGTTAAAAAAAATGATACCTTCCATTATTGGAGTTGCAGGATCTTGAAAACCTACTTGCCATGGATGAGATGCATCCATATTCCCAACAGAACTGGTATATAAAGAAAAAAAAATAACTATAGTTATTTTAATGATATTTTTAATATGTTTAGATGAAAATTTCATGATATGAGCACAATTATAAAACCAAAATTTAATATTAAATACCTTTTGTAGAACGCATATTTAATACCCGAACTGCAAGCATTTTTTCCAACCAACCTATAAATAACCCACCAAACACAAAAAACGCAAAATAACCAATAGAAACGACAGCCCCAACAACTTTAAAATAATCATCTACCGGAGTAGTTCCTGACCACGCTAATAAACAAAAATCAGCAACAAAAAGCCAAAAAACTACAGCATAAATTGGCCTAAAATTACCACTACGTAATATAGATGTATTCAAAAGAGGATAAATAAAAATAATAGCTATCGCCCCGCCCATAGTAAGAATACCCCCAACCTTATTTGGAATTACCCGTAAAATAGCATAAAAGGGTAAAAAATACCATTCAGGAACAATATGTGCTGGAGTACCATAAGGATCTGCTTCCAAATAATTATCAGGATCCCCTAAACTATTAGGAAAATAAAATATAACAACCGATAACATTAATAATAAAACAAAAAAAGCCACTAAATCTTTTACATAAATATACGGATAAAAGTTTATATTAGCTGTTTTTGTTTTTATACCCAAAGGATTATTAGAACCATCTTTATGTAAAAGGCCTAAATGAACAAATACCAACCCAGCAATAATAAAAGGTAATAAATAATGTAAACTAAAAAAACGATTTAAAGTTGGATTCCCTACCGTAAAGCCCCCCCACAACCACATAACAACCTCTTTACCAATAAAAGGAAAAATGGAAAATAAACTTGTAATAACAGTAGCACCCCAAAAACTCATCTGACCCCAAGGTAAAACATAACCAATAAAAGCTGTTGCCATCATTAAAACATAAATAACCCCCCCAGACCACCATAACTGCTGACGTGGCTCCATATAAGAACCATAATATAACCCCCTAAAAATATGAGCATAAACAACAATAAAAAAAAAAGAAGCTCCATTAGCATGCATATAACGAATTATCCAACCACTTTTAACATCACGCATAATATGCTCAACACTTGAAAAAGCATAATGAGTTTCCCCCGCATAATGCATAGCTAAAAAAGCTCCACTAATAATTTGAATAACCAAACAAAACCCTGCTGTTGAACCAAAACTCCAATTATAATTTAAATTCATAGCCGTTGGATAATCAATAATATGAGAATCTACCCAACTCAATAAAACATTTACATTAAACCTCGACATCAATTAATTAAATTATTTTGTGACCAAGGAACATGAAAATTAAATGAACGAAACTCCTGACTTAATTCAATAGCTTCACATACAACAACTCTTAAATCTTCATCATAACGTAATTCAAAATACCCACTTAAAGGAAAATCTTTTCTTAACGGATGACCTTCAAAACCATAATCTGTTAAAATACGACGTAAATCTGGGTGATTAGAAAAAAAAACTCCAAATAAATCCCAAATTTCACGTTCCCACCAATTTGCTGAAGGAAAAAGGCTAACTACAGACGGTAATGGATTTACTTCATCCGTATGTGTTTTAATTCTAATCCTACAATTAGATCTTATATTTAAAAGATCATAAACAACTTCAAAACGTTCTTCCCTTTCTGGATAATCTACACCTGAAATAGAAGTAAGCATTTGAAAATTACCATTACTATGATGGTGTAAAAAAGTTAATGTAGCCAACAAATAGTTTTTAGCTACGTTAATAACAATCTCATGCCCAAACACCTGAAACGTTTGAACAGGTACAAGTCTCGTAAGACTTGTAGCATATATAATCAACGAACTAAACATTAAATTTTAAGTCAATAACAAGAATTCTTATATTAATATAATTATTTTTAAAAATAATCATATTAATTTAATCCCTTACGGGAATTGAACCCGTATTTTCGCCGTGAAAAAGCAACGTCCTAACCATTAGACGAAAAGGACAATAAAAAAACTTTAAATAAATAACTCCTATTATCACTATAATTCGACTCTGGACCTAGAACGAATTGAACGATCGTCTTTACGCTTATCAGGCGTACACTCTACCACTGAGTTATAAGTCCTGACACAATAACCTAAACATATACAATAATTTTTATCTAAATTAACATTCCCACAAATACCAACATACCCTACTATTAATATTTAGTTACTACCTAACTCTGTAGATCTACGAGGTAATAATGGAAAAGCAAACCTTCTATCTTTTACCCAAGGATTTGATCCTTCAACAGAACCTCGTGTTAAAGTAATATATACAATAAAAAAAAATAATAATGACGCAACAGAAGATAAAATTGAACCAAAAGACGCTAAACCATTCCAACCAGCATAACAATCTGGATAATCTGGAATACGGCGTGGCATACCTGCAAGACCTAAAAAATGCATAGGGAAAAAAGTCAAATTTACACCTAAAAACATAAGCCAAAAATGAATTTGACCTAATATTTCCGGATAAGCTAAACCAGTCATTTTTCCTACCCAAAAATAAAAAGCTGCAAACATTGTAAAAGCGGCTCCCATACTTAATACATAATGAAAATGCGCAACCACATAATAAGTATCATGTAAAGCAATATCAACACCTGAATTCGCTAAAACAACTCCAGTTAACCCACCAATAGTAAAAAGAAAAAGAAATCCAATTGAAAACAACATCGGAGTTTTTAAACGAATAGACCCTCCCCATAAAGTTGCAACCCAACTAAAAATTTTAATACCTGTTGGTACCGCAATAATCATAGTAGCTGCTGTAAAATAGGCTCTTGTATCAATATCTAAACCTACGGTAAACATATGATGAGCCCAAACAATAAAACCTAGTATACCTATTGAAAGCATAGCATAAACCATACCTAGATATCCAAATACAGGTTTTCTAGAAAAAGTAGATAAAATATGACTAATAATTCCAAACCCTGGTAAAATTAAAATATAAACTTCAGGATGTCCAAAAAACCAAAATAAATGCTGATATAATACTGGATCACCCCCACCTGCTGGATCAAAAAAAGTTGTATTAAAATTACGATCTGTTAACAACATTGTAACAGCACCTGCTAAAACCGGAAGTGATAATAACAATAAAAACGCTGTGATTAAAACAGACCAAACAAAAAGCGGCAACCTATCCATCGTCATCCCAGGTGCTCTCATATTAAAAATTGTTGTAATAAAATTTATAGCACCTAAAATAGAAGCCGCACCTGAAAGATGAAGACTAAATATTGCTAAATCAACCGAAGGACCTGAGTGTGCTTGAATACCACTAAGAGGGGGATATACCGTCCAACCGGTCCCAGCTCCAGATTCCACCAACGCAGAGGCTAAAAGAAGAATTAAAGAAGGAGGTAATAACCAAAAACTAATATTATTCATACGAGGAAAAGCCATATCAGGAGCACCAATCATTAATGGTACAAACCAATTACCAAACCCCCCAATAAGAATTGGCATAACCATAAAAAAAATCATTAAAAAAGCATGTGCAGTTACAATAACATTATATAACTGATGATTTCCCCCTAAAAATTGATTTCCAGGACTAGCTAATTGTAAACGAATAAGTACAGACATTGCTGTTCCAAGAACACCTGAAAAACCACCAAAAATTAAATACAATGTACCAATATCTTTATGGTTGGTGGAAAATAACCACCTAGAAGAGAAACTACCCAATAATGAGCTAATAACCGATAAAGACCATATTTGCGAAAAAGGTTTAGATTGTGTAGTAAAAGACATTAGCTAATTATTAAAACATAAAACTTAATCCTACTTTATATGTCAAAAGATAAAAAATATTAGGACTAAACATAAAAAAGATAATAGTTAAACCGCTTAACACTAAAACCATTGACGCACCTTTATCTAAAGGTGCAAAAAAAAACCAATTAATATTATTCTCAAAATAAAATATTTTTATCAAACGTATATAATAAAAGGCTGAAATAACACTACTAATAACAACAAAAACAGAAACAATATAAAATGAAGATTCTACTAAACTAACAAAAATATTTAATTTAGCAAAAAATCCCCCAAATGGTGGAATTCCAGCCAAAGAAAAAATCATTAATGTAACCCCAAATCCTATAAGTGGATTTGATCGAATTAAACCTATAGAATCCGAAAAAGTTAAAAGAGCACTACCCGAAGTTGAAGATAAATCAAGATACAATAAATAGACCCATAAAAATGCTACTGTAAACATATAAATTAAAAGATAAAATAAAACTGCTTGTATACCTTCTAGATTACCACTTGCTAACCCAAGACATAAAAACCCTACATGCCCTACACTACTAAAAGCAAGAAGTCGCTTTATTTTTGTTTCCCCTAACCCACAAATACACCCTATAAAAAGACTAAGAAGACCACAACTACAAAAAAAATTTTCCCATAAACTAGGAAAAAACGACCAAAAACTTGTAAAAGACAAACGTAAAATGATAACAAAAAAAGAAAATTTAGGTATAACAGCAAAAATAAAACCTACTAAAGTTGGAGCTCCTTCATATACATCCGCTATCCACATATGATACGGCGCTGCGCCTATTTTAAATAATAAAGCAGACACCATACATACTAACCCTAAATATAAAAAAGGCGATGAAGTTAGTAAACTTTCTGTTAATAGGGTTAAAGAACCTAAATTAGTTGTCCCCATAACAAAATAAATTAAAGATGCACCAAACAAAAAAAAAATAGACGCAATAGAGCCTAAAATAAAATATTTTAAACCAGCCTCAACAGAAAAATACGAATTTTTTTTCCAAGCCGCTAATACATAAAAAATCAACGACAAAAACTCCATATTTAAATAAATAGAAAGAAGGTCATATGACGAAATCAATAAACACAAACTTAAACCAATACCAATAATAAAAACAAAAAACTCATACGCTCTAAAACGAGCTGAAAACATATAAGATTGACTTACTGATACACAAAAAAGAAGACCTAACAAAACTATTAATTTAGCCCAAGTCCCGATATGATCAGTAACAAAAATAGCATTCCATAAAGTTTGAGATTCAACAGGATTATTAAGAACTAAAAATAACCCTAAAAATAAAACAGTTGATGTTAATCGAACCATACTTGGAGTAAGGTACGTATATAGGGAAGCAGCAGAAACTCCTACAAAACTTCCATATAATAAAACAACCAATATTGAAATGGCAAGAAACAGCTCAGGCAAAAAAGCCGCAGTATCATTTTGGAATATTAAAGCAAATTTCATGCGTTACATTTTATAGGATTCGAACCTACGACCCACGATTTAGAAGACCGATGCTCTATCCACTGAGCTAAAAATGCTTAGAGATAAATATTAAAAAAAAAGAAAGTAAAAAATTTAAATACCTACCCTTTTTTTCCAATTAATGAAGAACAATTGCATCATTTATATAAATACAACTTAAAATAGTAAAAACATAAGCTTGAATTAAAGCAACTGCTAATTCAAGACCAAAAAGAATTACCAAAACTAACAGCGGAACAATATGGGCAACTAATAACAATCCACCACTACCCATCATAGCCCATGCGAATCCTGCAATTACTTTTAATAACGTATGACCTGCCATCATATTAGCAAAAAGACGAACCGCTAAACTAAGAGGTTTAAACACATAAGAAACTATTTCTATAGGAACCAACAAAAAAGCCAAAACCAGAGAAGTCCCGCCTGGTAAAAATAAACTTAACATATGAAAACCATGCTTTATAACACAAATAATCATTACGCCAATAAAGACTGTTAAAGCCAAAACCATTGTCTGTATAAGATGACTAGTTATGGTAAAAGAATATGGGACAAGCCCAGAAACATTTGCTATTAAAATAAAACTAAAAATTACAAATAAAAAGGGAAAATATTTTTGCCCCTGCTGTCCAACACTATCCCATACAAGACCTGCAGTACTTAAATAAAGACTCTCTAAAACCAATTGCCATCTAGTTGGAAAACAATTTAATCCATAAACTGAAAGACAATAATAAACAAAAATAAAAAAAGATAAACCAACACATGTTGTTATCATTGCATTAGTTATTGAAAAATCAAATAAACCAACACCGAAACTTAAAAGAGGAAGTATTTGAAATTGTTCTAATGGGCTATAAAACATATATAACTAAAAAATATTCTAGGCTAAAACCTTAAATACTAAACTTTTTACACATATATTAAAAGTTTATTTTAACTTTAACATACTTTTTATTAATTAAATATAAAAATCCCAAAAACAATATTAATATAACACCACTTAAAAAAAATAAAATTTTATTAAAAGACTGGAAAAAAAAGTAAAAACTAACATATACATCTCACAAGAATATATCGGACATATAATAAAAAATATAGAATCTATTTTTATTATTTATAAAACAACTCCATATAATTTCCTGGTGTATAAAAAAATAATCTAAAATTAATACTTTTAATACAACAATTGACGTATTTATAACTAAACTTCCTATTACAATTAAATTTAAACCATTGTCTCACCATATACCTTATTTATAACACAATAGTCCTTAAATTTTAAATACATTGGCTTTATATCCTCAAAAAAAACATTAGTACTTTCAAAATAAATACCTATATTATTTATTCTCTTATCAAAATTAATTAATACTTGAAACGACTCCAATAAAACCTGAAAATCATAAGTATAATTAATATTACTTCTTATTATAAAATTCAAAAAAAAACTAGCAGGAAACTTACCTAAATACTGTACAAAAAGATAAAAACACCAATAATAATTAAAAATTTGTTGAGATGCCTTTTTATAATTACAAGTACTAATTAGAAAATTACTCCATTTAAATAGTATATCCCCTAAAAAAATACTTAAAAAATTCAATTTTATATAATCTGCTATTTTTCCAAGTGTATTAAAAGATTGATAAATTTTATCTTTAAAAACAAAAAAATAAAAATGCTCTCGTTTAATAAAAATATTAGTTTTCTTATTATAAAAATAAAAAATGTTAATATTATTATTTTTAAGGGCATCTTGAGTTATTATTAAATTAGATAAAGACTTGATTGTTAACTCAATTAAAAAAAAATCATTATAAATAAATTTAAACCGATTGTTTAAATATCTTTCAAAAGAATTAGGCACTATCTCATAAATACATGTAAGAAGACATATCAATAAATCTTGCTCAAAATTTTTTTGAATATATTTTTGAAAATACTTTTCAACGAAAATTTCCACACCTTTATGAAAATCTTCATTAAAAAAAAAAAAATTATTTTGAAATAATAATAAAAAATGATAATTAATATACTTAAAAAATCCTGATTTAATAAACTTTAAAAAAGTTGGACTATTATAAAAAATTAATAAAAAAGACTCCCGAAAATGTTCTAAAACATATTTTTGAATACATCCAAAAATATATTTAGACAAATAAATCTCACAATATTTTATAGTGTGGTACTCACTAAAATTCTCTGACCAAAGATAGTACTGAAAATACTTCTTAAATACCGGGCTTCCCGAATAAAAATCAATTAAATCAGCTTCACTATATTTTTTAACCTGTACCATAAACTAAATCTAAACTATTACATTAAATCCCCACCAATAAATTGTAATAAAAAGAAATAACCAAACAACATCAACAAAATGCCAATACCAAGCGGCCGCCTCAAAACCAAAATGATGTTGACGACTAAAATGATCCAAATACAACCGTAAAGTACAAACAGCTAAAAAAATCGTTCCAATAATAACATGAAATCCATGAAAACCTGTAGCCATATAAAATACAGAACCATATACCCCATCTGATATACCAAAAGGAGCATGCATGTATTCAATACCTTGCATACCTGTAAAAGCAAATGCAAACACTAATGTTACCCCTAAACCTTGCAAAGCGTCTTTTTTAAAACCAGCGACAATCGCATGATGAGCCCATGTTACACTTGCCCCCGAAGAAAGCAAAAGAATAGTATTTAAAAAGGGTAATCCCCACGGACTAATGGCATCTATCCCTGCTGGAGGCCAAACCCCTCCAATATTAAATACAGGAGAAATAGATGAGGTAAAAAAAGCCCAAAAAAAAGCAAAAAAAAACATAACTTCAGATACAATAAAAAGTACCATTCCCATACGTAATCCTTGCTGCACTGCTAAAGTATGTTGACCCTCAAATAACCCCTCCCGAATAACATCTCGCCACCAAGTAAACATAACGTATAAAATAGTAATAACCCCTAAACAAAGTAATACCCCTCCCCCCTTATAGTTATGCATAAACAACACCCCACCAAAAGTTAAACTCAAGCCACCTAAAGCAGCTACTAAAGGCCAAGGGCTAGGATCAACTAAATGAAATGGATGTCTTTGAATACTTTTAGCTTTAAATTTCATTAAAATGAACAAGAAGGAGGTAGGATTCGAACCTACGATAGAAGAACCAACAGATTTACAATCTGTCACTATTAACCACTCAGTCACTCCTTCCAAATAAAATTTTATCTAAATATTTTAGATTTTGTACGAAATTTTTTACGACGAACCTTAACCGGACGACAACCATTATGTGGATACCCTGTACCTAAATACAAAAACACAATTTTAATTCCTTTTTTACTAAACCCCCTGATAACCCCCCTACGACCTTTGTTTATACCAGATCCTAAAAAAATTGTAACTTCTGTATAACCTAACTCAATAACTTTTTCACCAAACAAATTACCTAATAATAAACCACGTGTATAAAGATTTTCTCGCTCATTATATTTATTTTCATAAACAGGAACTCGTAATGAACAACTAGTTTTTATTTTTTTTTCATCACTATCCATTAAAATACAAAAAACATTTCTTTTTGTTGATTTAATAAAAATAATACCTTTTTTTGCATTATTATTTTTTAATAAACTTTTATTATTAATTTGTAAATCCTCATCTTTTCCTAAATTTACTTCTACTATTTTATCACAATTATATAAAAAATTTGTGTTTTTAACTAACATTAACCTTTGATAATAAACGTTTTTTTGCATTAGTATGAGTACGTTGACCCCTAACAGGTAAACCTTTACGATGCCGTAAACCACGATATGTTAACAAAACACACAAACGACGAATCTTATCATTTTTAAAACGACGAAGATCCGCACCTAAAAGAAGAGGGGTATCCTCAGCCAAATTTTCTAAATTCTTTCCTTTAGAAAAAGTAACGTGACTACCACGTGAATCTGAACCAAAACCAGCTTTTTTGCATAAAATTTTAGATTGGAATAACCCTATACCATAAATATGGGAAATAGACTGTACCAAAACTTTATCTTCTGGAATAGAAGTACCGATAATAAAAGGCATAACTAGATATTTAATATATTATATGAAACAAAAGAAACAAATATTTATTACCCCTCCCTTAAAATCATATAGACATAACTGGAACCGTTCTACCGGCCGTAATAATAAAGGCTATATAACTGCATGGCACCGTGGTAGTGGACATTCACGACTATACAGAAAAATTGACCTAAAACGTAAATCAACCCAAGGAATAGTTATAGGATTAGAGTACGATCCAAATAGAACCGCCTTTTTAGCACGAATTTTTAACCCAGATACTAAAAAACATAATTATATAATCGCTCCTACTAAAATAAAAAGAGGAGATATTATACGCTCAAATTCTACCCAAAATGGTTTTCAAAACGGACATAGTAAAACTTTACAAAATATTCTAACTGGAAGTCTAATTTATAACTTAAGCTTATACCCAGGACAAGATGGTAAAATTTTAAGAGCCCCAGGAGCATTTGGTCGTATTTTAAAAAGAACTAAAGTTTTAGCTAAAATTAATCTTAAATCTGGAAAATATCGATGGTTCGATATTAAGACAATAGCGACTAACGGAATAGTTAGTAACACAAATTCACGATTTACAAAACTTAGAAAAGCTGGGCAATCAAGGTGGTTAGGTCGACGACCTATTGTTCGTGGCGTAGCTATGAACCCAATAGACCATCCACATGGTGGTGGTGAAGGAAAAACCTCAGGTGGACGTTCCTCTGTAACGCCTTGGGGAAAACCAACAAAAGGACCAGCTACTCGTACTAATAGAATACAACTAAAACCTAATGTCAAGATCTAATTGGAAAACACCATTTATAGATAAAAGTCTTTTAAAAAGATTATCCCCACAATACGAAAAAAAACCTACATGGTCTAGACGTTCTACTATTTATCCAGCTGCTGTTGGTTTACAGTTACAAATATATAATGGAAAAAATATGCTTCGTCGAAAAATTAAACCCGAAATGGTTGGGCATAAATTAGGAGAATTTGTGGTAACACGAAAAAATTTTATAAAAAAAACAAAATAATATTTACTAAAACAAAATAAATGGCACAAAAAACTCATCCAACTATTTTACGACCAAATAATAATATTTATCAGGGATGTACACACTGGAATGAACCAAAATTGTATTTTATTTTATCCAATGTCCACAAACTAATAAAATCATGCTGTTTAGGAACAACACATTATCTCGATAAAATACAAGTTAACCGCCATTTTGAGCTAATTCTTATAGAAATTGACCTTATTCATTTCCACTTTCGTTCAAAACGACGTTTAAAATCTAGACGTTACAAAGAAAATCAAACGTCAAGTAAAAACCAATCCTGGACTGTAATAGCATGTCGATTACAACGTGCTGCAGAATTAATACAAAAATTTACTGGAACCAAAAAAGTCACTTTACGAATTCATAGGTTAAAAATCTATACAAGATCAGTTCCCAAACCAGCCCGAAGGCAAATGGCTTATTTTACTAAAAGTTTTAATCATATTAAATATGATTATGCCCGTTATGGTATGCAACTTATGCATTTAATTATAAAAAATAAAGCAAGTGTTTCCACCTTAAGTCGCTTTTTAAAACAAAACATATGCTCAAGACAAAGAAGAAAAAGACACTATCAATTTTTAGCATATATTAAACAAGGATTTCAAGCTTTACAAGAATACAAAAAAATACAAGGATTAAAACTACAAATAAAAGGAAGATTCACCCATAAAGCAAAAGGCAGAAGTAGAATTTGGAAATATCAAATAGGACAAATGCCTATTAGTCAACTAAATAAAACCATACAAGCAAAATACACACAAACCCAAACTGGTTATGGAAGTGTTGGATTAAAAATTTGGATATGTTATTAAAAAATGAAAATTAATGCTAATACAGCCCAAAAAAACAAAATACCGTAAATATTTTAAACCCCGAGGATTACCCAATCCTTCTACTAAAACCCTTAAAATAACAAAAGGAACTTGTTTTGCTATAGGTTCGCTCAAATCAGGTTATATTAATGGTCGACAAATTGAAGCAGCTCGACAAAATATTAGACGAAAAATTAAAAGAGAAGGGAAACTTGACATTCTTATATTCCCTGATATTGCTATAAGCCGTAAAACCTCTGCCGCCCGTATGGGTAAGGGAAAAGGTAAAATAGATCATTGGATTGCATCTATATCAGCAGGGCAAACTTTATTTGTACTTTATGGTATTGATGCTGAACAAGGTATCCCAGCTTTGTACTCAGGAGCTAAAAAACTACCATTAAAAATTAAAATTTATCATCTATAACTTATGTTTACACCTAGAAAAAGACATCTACGTAAAAAAAGATTTTTTCTACCAAAACAGCGCACTTTTGCACTATTTAATGGAAGCAATTTAAAAACTTCTCAAATATCAAAAATACGATTATTATTACAAAACGCAAAATTATATTTTGTACCATTATATCTAAACCCTCCTAAGCAAAGTTTAGGATGCCCTCTTATTATGATCCTTTATGAGACAGTACATGACTTACAAACTAACATCCCTAAAATAGCTCTACAATTAGATTGTCTGGGCATAGTTATAGATAAAAAATGGTATTCCTTTAACCTTTTAAAAGATAGCAACAGTGTAACTTTAAATAAAAAGACACTAAGCCTTCTTTTAATTAAATATAACACTATAAAGAAATAATAAAAAACAACATTATTATAACACAACCTACATAATTCTACGCTAAGACTAATAGTTATAACGAAAAACTTAAACGCTTTTAAATAAGTTCTCACAATTCATTTTAATAATTATAAAAACAACTAACCTTATTTTAATTTTTTAATTAAAAATTAAAGCGAAAAAAGGGATTTGAACCCTCAACTTTAAGCTTGGCAAGCTTACACTCTACCAATTGAGTTACTTTCGCTTTGCCTAGATTCCACTAGAAAAAAAGCAAATCTGTAAACTTTGTCCTAAAACATTAATCTCAAATCTATCTTTTGTTGTAAAATGAAATTGACATTGAAGAGAATTTACCTTTTCAAAATACGGAAACAATGGCACCAATTCTTCAAAAGAAAAAAGATCTTTGAAAACAAAACAATATATATTTTCATGAAAGGGTGCCCGTAAACCCTCAAATTGACGTACACGTGGTAACACATGAAATAATAATTTATAAAAAAATAAATACATAACTGATCTTCGTAAAGTAACTTTACCCCCTACTCCTTCTCTAGTCCCACTATTTCTTTGTTGAGAAGGCTTCTGTTGAATAAAAAACGGCTTTTGACTTCCAATAATATTTAAAAGCCCAAGACACGCAACAACATAGTTTTCATCCGAACTCTCACCCCCTAAAGAAAGAACTACTTTTTTAGGAGCAGGTAATAAAGAAACTGTTGAAAGGTTTTCACTAAGAATTAAATCTTTTTGAACGATAGTATAATAATGTTTTTCAAAAGGCTGCATACCAACAATTATATAATTTTTTTTGCCATCGCAGCTAATTTTGCCCATTTTAAACCTCTTAACCTACTAGGTAATATGGCTGATATTCTAGTTCCAAGAGGTTTTTGTTGATGTGTAATAAGAGCAACTGAATTGGACTCAAACGAAATTCCGACACCAGCTTTATTACGAAAAAAGCGGCAGGTTTGTACAATAACAGCATTATGAACTTCTGACTTATTCATCTTTAATCTAATCCGTCTACCATAACGTGGACGAAGACTTTGAACTGATACAAGAACAATATCCCCCACATTCGCATGTGCCTTACCGCCCTTTTTTTTAACTTTAATACATTTAACTAATTTTGCTCCTGAATTATCTACAACTTTAAGAAGACTTTGGGCTCTAATCATATTTACTACTTCCAGCCGGATTCGAACCAGCACGCCCAAAGACAAAAGATTTTGAATCTGCCGTGTCTACCAATTTCACCATGGAAGCCTAACCCTTAAGACTTCAATAATGAAGCTTGATCAATACGTATACTCCCCCTAACTCGAAAATAAACTAAAATAATCGCTAAACCTATAGAAGATTCACACGCAGCAATTATAAGAATAAAAATAGCAAAAATTTGACCCATTAAATCCCCTAAACAGACAGAAAAAACAATAAAATTTAAACTTACTGAGAGAAGAGCAAGCTCTAAAGACATCAGAACAACAACAATATTCGTTCTATTTAAAATAACACCCCCAACACCTATAACAAATAATAAAACTGCTACGAAAAAAAAATTAATAAAGTCCATACTGAATTTTTAAAACTTAACTTATCCCTAACGAACACCAAAATGAATTCTACGTTTATTAGACCCAGCTAATTTATTTAAACTATACCTTTTATCAATAACCTCACCATTATTTTGAGATGCTTTCAGTAATTCTTTACTTAAATTTTCCCATAATGGTGAGGTTGAAGACCGATCTCTACTAGCTTTTAATAATGATCTCATCCCAAGATGAAGCCCACAAATAGGAGAAATAACTCGTGGTAAATAAACATTAAATGATTGTTTATTACGACGAGTTTTTGGTTTTGGTTTAAGACGAACACCTATATCTTGCCTCACTGCAAGAATACCTAAATAAAAAATATGTATAGCTCGACCAGGATAATCCGAATCAAGATATTGTAAAGTTTTATTTAAAACAGTTTCTGCTTTTGACCGCTTCCCATCCCGCATCAAAAGATTAATCATTTTTTTTATTAAAGGGTCACTTTTACTACCTAAAAATGTAATAGATTGTTTATATGAACTAACCATATATATATTTTTTTTTATTTAACCACTGCCTTAGAACTAACATCCTTTCTGTATTTTTTTTGTACCATACTTAGAACGTGAAGTCTTACGATCAGATAACCCTTCTAAATCTAATTTATTACGAATTAAACGATATTTAACACCAGGAAGATCTGGTATTCTACCACCTCGAACTAAAACCTGCGAATGTTCCTGTAACCTATGAACTTGACCCGGTATATACGCTGTTAATTTTACTTTATTTGATAAACGAACTTTAACAACTTTACGTCTAGCAGAATTAGGTTTTTTAGGAGAACAAACAAATACTTTTAAACAAACCCCCCGTTTTTGTGGGCATCTATGAAGACCTACACTCTTCACTTTTGTTTTCTTTTTACCTTGACGTTTGTTAAACCATTGGTTGATATTTGGCCTTGACATTACCAAGGAGGGGAGTTGAACCCCTATCCCGTTAAAGACTGGAACCTAAACCCAGCGTGTATACCAATTCCACCACCTTGGCTATTGGAGTCGAAGGATTCGAACCCCCGATCCCCGTACCAAAAACGGGCGCCTTACCACCTTGGCTAGACTCCATTACTCGATCACTAAATCTCGGTTTAGTAGGAATTGAACCTACATTTTTAGCTTCATGAGAACTATGTTTTGCCAATTAAACTACAAACCGACATAATCTATAACACTTTTAACCTTCCTTTTTATCAACACCTAAAAACAAATTTACTTATTTATTTTTTTATAACTTTTAATTTTTTGTTTAATCACCATAACAATCTGTGGCAAATCTGCAAAAAAAAGAAAACCAATAAAAAATAAAAATAAAAACTGTAAAAAACTTATTTTCATACTAGTTTAAACCTAAGTAGAGCAACAGAAAGAGAGGGATTTGAACCCCCAACCCTTGGCTTTGGAGACCAAAGTTCTACCAATTGAACTATCTTTCCTTAACTTTTCTTTTTTTTTTAATGAACAGATTTCAAATATCAATATATTATTTACAAGAACTTAATTACCGTTTAGCCTACGCTATTTTAGGAACACTTTTTTTATTCATAACAACTTATACATATAAACAAAGTTTAATTTTTATAATTTTACCTAAAGGATTATCACACTTCGTTAGTACAGGAATAACAGAAATTTTTTTTACTTATATACAACTTTCTACAATTTTTAGCTTTAATTTTAGTCTTTGCATAACCTTAACACAATTCTATCTTTTTTTACGTCCTGGATTATACACTTTCGAAGCAAAAATAACCTTTAATCTTTTAATTACAGCACTTATATTTTATATTTGCCTTTATATAATTATATTCCCTATAATAATTAAAATATTGTGGGAACTTTTTTCAACCTATTCCCAAAACTTTACAGCAATAGATTTAACTTTTGAACCAAAACTACAAAATTATTTATCTAATTTACAACACTTAAATAAAGCTCTAACTCTTAGTTTTCCTTGTTTAGTAATATTAAATATACTACAAATTTATACAAACAAACAAACCTGGGTAAAATACCGTGGAATAGCTTATATAATAGCTTTTTTTATCGCAGCTTTTATAACTCCCCCAGATGTTTTAAGCCAAACTTTAATAGGATTCCCTTTAATTGTATTCTATGAATTGCAATTAAAATTTTGGTCTTTATATGAAGAATATAAAAAACAATTATTAATTCGGCAACCAATCAAATCCCATAAGTATCCCTACAGATATAAAAAATAAAGATAAAGAAAGGGGTAAAAAACATTTCCAACCCAATTTCATAAGTTGATCATACCGATAACGAGGTAAAATCGCTCGCATAACAATAAATAAAATAACAAAAAAACAAATTTTTAACCCAAACCAAATACCCTCAGGTAAAATACCTATACCGAAAGGAGATAACCACCCACCAAAAAAACAAACAGAAGTTAATCCCCCCATAACCAACATATTAGCATATTCACCTAAAAAAAATAAAGCAAACCCCATAGCAGAATATTCTACATTATAACCTGATACTAACTCTGCTTCTGCTTCCGGTAAATCAAAAGGATGTCGATTAGTTTCAGCCAAACACCCAATAAAAAACATTATACTAACTGGTAACAAAGGAAAAACAAGCCAAACATCTAATTGAGAAATTACTATTTCCGTTAAATTTAAAGTCCCTACACATAAACAAACATTTATAAGACTAATACCCATCGAAATTTCATAAGAAACCATTTGTGCTGCAGAACGTAAAGCACCTAAAAACGCATACTTTGAATTACTGGACCAACCTGATATCAATACCCCATATACACCAAGAGAAGAAACAGCTAAAAAATAAAGACCCCCTAACTGAGAATCTGCAATAACATTACCATAACTGAAAGGTATAACAGCCCAACTAATTAAACTTAAAATAAAAGTACAAAGAGGAGCTAATACAAAAAGAACAATATTTGCATTTGTAGGCAAAACGGTTTCTTTAACAAAAAGTTTAAGACCATCAGCTAACGGCTGAAGTATTCCCATATAACCAATAACATTTGGACCACGCCTTCTTTGAATACCAGCCATAATTTTCCGCTCTGCGAGAGTAAAATAAGCTACAGCAATCAATAGGGGAATAACAAGATCAAGAATATTTAAAAAAATAGTTAAAAAAGTTAGCCACATAATAAATTAAATAATGGATTATCTAAAATTAATATAATAAAAAATGCTATTTATAAGTACTATAAATAACCATACTTAGAAGCCCAAATCGCTTCATCTATATCTACCCTAAAAGGATAAAAAACAGGAGTACAAACATCAGCAGAAATAAAAAAACTTAAATTCGAATAATCAGTATGGATCCATTTTGGTGTAGGATGCAAATGAAGATCAAACTTAAACCGATTAGATAAACGCCATCGTTCTAATTTTATATAAAAAGAACGAAAACGTTTGTAACGAGCTACTAATCTAATTCGAATAGCATTACGTTGAGATGGACAAAATTCAACATAATCACCTTTTTGAAGAATAAAACCACCATAATCTATTTTTTTACCATTTACTAATACCTGACTATGAAGAATAGCTTGACGGCTATAGTAAATTGAATGAAAAAAACCTAAACGATATAAACAAATATCCAATCGCCCCTCGAAAACCTCTATGAATTTTTTAGAGGGAATTTTTCCAAAAACTAAACGTTTACAAAAAATTTTAAAACTTTTATTACTTAAATCCCCATAAAAACGTTTAACACACATTAAAAGAGACAAAGTATTCCTATAACTTATACGATTATACTTAAAAATTTGATTTGGTCGAACACGAGGTTTAAGAAAATTATAATCATGGCATAAAGGATAACGATATCTCCCTATATTAGCAAGAGGACGATGACGACGCTTTTGACTTGATAACACCCCTATAATACTATCCCATTTAGGCCTAAGGAAAGTTTTTTCTTTAGATAATAAATCCCCCCAAATATCCGTTCTAGACCATAAACAAGATTTATATCTATGTTTAAACCTCATTAATTATTATTACTTGTTCCTAAAACATTCAAAAAAATTTTCGATTTCTTTTTAACTTCTTTTATCCCGGCCTTACCTAAAAGACTAGAAAACACATACCCCCCCTTTTTTTTTGATTTTATTCGTTTCGAATTCATACAAACCATATAAATCAAACTACAAAACCAAAAAAATAATAAAGGAGATTCCAAATTTAAATTAAAAGGATAAGACACCTTACTCATCGTAGAACTCCCTACACCAACTAATAACAAACATTTTCTATGAGCCTCAACGATATTTTCTTTTTCAATATCACTTAAAACTACCAAATCAACATCTTTTGATTTAGCTAAATAACCACGTTTCCATTTTATATAATTTATATTAGGATCATTAAAAAAACAAATCTTAAAAAAAGAAGAATCACTAACAAAAAGAATTTTTCCCTCCGACAATATTATATTTTTTAAAACTTCTAAAGTTGCACGTATACCATATAAACTTTTTTCAAGATTATAAAAATAATAAATATTACGTTTCCCTAAAAGATAAGGATGCATTGTCTTTGAAATTCGAACATCCTCATTATAAAAACAAGGAATTAAATACCCAGAAGATCCAATTAAAAAAGAAAAAAGACGAGAATATTCCGTTCTAACCATTAAGTTTTTTTACCCTCTTTACATACTATTATTTCATTTCCATATAAAACCCCTGCACCTTTATACAAATCCGGATAACGATATCTCCTTATACTACTTGCAAAATTTTGTAAAACACCTAAATTTGCCGAAATTAAATAAAAACTTTTTTTACCCAAATTTATTGAAACTTCATCAGGAATATCAACTATCACAGGCTTACTATAACCTAAAGAAAAAATAAGTTTTTTTTCCTCCTCACGTACCCTATATCCAATACCCTTTAATTTTAATTCTATAGTATACCCTAAAACAACCCCAAAAAGAGCTTGAGTAAAAAGAGAACTTTCATAAGGTGTTAAATATGGTAAAAATAAAACCATATTACCTTTTCTATAAATATTACTAACTGAATTAAAACTTACGACTCCTTTAGAACCTAATACACTAACTTTACCATTATTACTTGAACACCTAACACCAATAGGTAAACGAAAAACTGGAATTATCATACCACGTATGCTAAAACCTCACCGCCCTCCCCTTTACGTATACAATGTTCGTTAGTCATAATCCCTTTTGTTGTTGATAAAATTAAAACTCCAAAATCATTAGACAACCGATAAATATCTAGTAAAGACAGATAAATACGATCACGAGGCCGAGAAATAACAACAAGACGAGTACAAACTGGAGATCCATTATAATACCTAAGTAAAACGGTAATAACCCCATCATTCGTCTTTGTATACCCTTTAATTAAATTTTCCTTCCATAAAATATCCAAAACTTTCGTACAAAAACGTACTTCTTTAAAAGATACTCCAAAATGGTATACCATATACCCATTACGTAATCTATTAATTATCTTTGCAAGCATTATTTTTGTTTGGAATCGGGCTTGAACCGATGTCCTAAGGATTTTCAGTCCTTCACTCTACCAACTGAGCTACCCAAACCTAATTAATTTATTTACAATCTCTTATCTCCCCAAGACGGACTTGAACCAACGACATTATGGTTAACAGCCATATGCTCTACCAACTGAGCTATTGAGGAAGGCCAGAGAGGGATTTGAACCCTCATTTATGGGTTTGCAACCCATCGCATTTTACCTTTATACTATCTAGCCTAGGCGGGGGAGGGGACTTGAACCCCCGTCTTTCAGAGCCACAACCTGACACTCTAACCAACTGAGTTACACTCGCCTTATTACGACTTATCGGATTTGAACCGATACTCTTAATATAGAAACAAATTTTAAGTCTGACGTGTCTACCAATTTCACCAAAGTCGCAAAACAATAAATTTACCTTACTAATAAAAATTAAATTTATTTAGCGGAGAAGGGATTCGAACCCCTGACATTTGGGATATGATTCCATCATTCTAACCACTGAACTACACCGCCTAAAAAAAAAAATAACAATATTTCTCTATATTAATATTTTTATACTTGCAACTGGAGATTTTTCTTACAGAGCAAATAAAATTAAGAAAGCCATCATTAACGCAAATAAGGCAATCGCTTCAGTTAAAGCAAATCCCAAAATAGCAATTCTAAATAATTCATCTTTCAGAGAAGGATTACGTGCAGTACCCAAAACAAGAGCACCAAAAACGGTCCCAATACCCACACCTGCTCCAGCTAAACCAATAGTAGCCAGACCAGCACCCAAAAGTTTAGCAGCTTGAACTAACATTTTTAAAGGTAAAAAAAATTTAATAACGAAACGCTTAAAAAAAAATCAATTTTTATAAAAAGTATCTTATAATAAGAGCAAAGAGGATTGAACTCTTGACTTCGTGCTTGTAAGGCACACACTCTACCACTGAGTTATACTCCTTATTAAATTAAAGGAGATAAAGAGATTTGAACTCTTGACTTCATGCTTGCAAAGCACACACTCTACCACCTGAGTTATATCCCCATAAAACTATTAGGGGCATATTGTTAATACACTTATAGAGATACGTGTTTTATCAATTATTTTTATAATAAAAACTGAACACGTACCCCTATAAGCAAATTTCAACCAAATACATTTAGGCGTATTGGGGGTTGAACCCAAGACCCTTGGATTAAAAGTCCACCACTCTAACCAACTGAGCTATACGCCCAAAAACTGATTAACCTTTATTCAAAATAAAACCACTACAATTTTTTTTTTAGGAATTAGTACGGGTCAGCTAAAAACCTCACAACTCTTACACCTCCCGCCTATCTAAGTGGTAATCTTCCACCCCCCTTACGAAAACTTTACTAGAAGAAAGTTTCTCGCCTAATGGTCGATTATCTCTTCTCGATGTAGCTACCCGGCGATGCCTCTTAGGAAACAACCGGAACACAAGGGATCGAGTTTTCCCGGTCCTCTCGTACTAGGGTCTAGTCCTCGGAATTTTCAAACACCCACAGAAGATAGGGACCAAACTGTCTCACGACGTTCTAAACCCAACTCACGTACCACTTTCGTCGGCGAACAGCCGAACCCTTGGAACCTTTTCCAGCTCCAGGATGTGATGAGTCGACATCGAGGTGCCAAACGAACCCGTCGATAAGAGCTCTAGAGGATCATTAGCCTGTTATCCCCGGCGTACCTTTTATCCATTGCGCGATGACCTTTCCACAAAGAACCACCGGATCACTATGACCGACTTGCGTCTCTGATCGAAATGTCTTTCTTTCAGTCAAACAGGCTTATACCATTATACTCAATTCCCCTTAAAAGGAGATGAACCTATTTTTGTATGCCTCCGTTACTCTTTAGGAGGCGACCGCCCCAGTCAAACTACCCAGCAAACACTATCCCTTAGTTAGTACATCAACAGATCTCAGGGTGGTATTTCACTAATGCTTTACTAATCTCTAATAAAAAAGAATAATAAGCTCCCACCTATTCTACACTAAAATCTTTGATATACAATATTTGCTTATAGTAAAGGTGCACGGGGTCTTTCCGTCTAGCTGTAGGATAGTCGCATCTTCACGACCTATGTAATTTCACTGAGTCCCTGTTGGAGACAGCGGGGAAGTCGTTACACCATTCATGCGGGTCGGAACTTACCCGACAAGGAATTTCGCTACCTTAGGACCGTCATAGTTACAGCCGCCGTTTACCAGGGTTTTATTTCAATGCTTAAACATCAAAACTTCACCTACCGGCACCGGGCAGGTGTCAGTCCCTATACATCCTCTTACGAGTTAGCAGAGACCTGTGTTTTTAATAAACAGTCGCCACCCCCGATTTTGTGACAAAGACAAAAGCTTACGCTACATGTCTTTACTCCTTATTCCTAAGTTACAGAGTCATTTTGCCGAGTTCCTTCAACAGGGTTATCTCAAGGCCTTAGTGTTCTCCACCTGTCCACCTGAGGCGGTTTAAGGTACGGTATAAATAAAGTGTCTATTTCTTGGAAAAAATAACTCACCCTTGACAAATTCAAGAATAAAATGAATTTTTCGTCAACAACTTTTAACAGGTTAATCTTACCCATTACTGCAAGCTTTGGCTTAACAGCTTAGAGACCGTTTTAATTCAAGGTATGATCCTCTCACGACCCAGTTTTGCTTAAGATCGTAAACCTTAGACTTACGGCCACAATGCTTTAATTTCATTGTTTTATGCTACTCATGCAAGTATTCTCACTTCCGATATCTTGATCGTAACTTGCATCACAACTTCTATGATTTACGGAACGTTCTGCTACCACAAAAAAACAATTATCTTTTTTGTCTAATTATCTGAAGCTTCGGTAATAATTTTAAGCCCTCAAAATTGGCGGGATTTATACTCTAGGTCAGTGAGCTGTTACGCTATCTTAAAAGGATGGCTGCTTCCAAGCCTACCTCCTGACGGTCTTTGAACAAAAATCACCTTTACCACTGAAATTATTTTCTGGACCTTAGCCTACAGTCTGGGCTGTTTCCCTTTTGAGTATGAATCTTAACATACATACTCTATCTGCTTTAAATGAAAAATATGTATTCGGAGTTTGCCAAAGTTTAGTAAAAGAAAATCTTCCCCTTGCTCATACAGTGCTCTACCCCATATTTTCTATTTAAAACGCTCTACTTAAATAGATTTCGCAGAAATCCAGCTATCACCGACTTTGATTGGCCTTTCACCCCTAAACTCAAGTCATCCCAGTATTTTGCCACACACACGGGTTCGGCCCTTCAAAGAATGTTGCCATTACAATATCAGCCTGCTCAAGTTTAGATCAGCCGGTTTCGGGTACTTAATAAAGGACTTTAGACTGCCTCATAAGACTCGATTTCTCTTCGCCTACACTTTCATTAGCTTAAGCTTGCCCTTTATTAAGATTCACTTGCCCATTATACAAAAGGTATGCCGTTACTTTTTAAAATTCCGACTCAAATATGGAGTTTCAGGATCTTTGCACTGTCACAACTTCTTTTTCACCTTTCCCTCACGGTACTAGTTCACTATCGATAATAAAAATAATTACAGGCTTTGAGGGTGGTCCCCCAATACTCAAACAAGGTAAACTTGCCTTGTCCTACTATCACAAATAAACAAAGAATTACAGGACTAACACCTTCTACGGTAGAAATTTTATTAAAAAACAAAACTTCTTTTCATTCTTAAAAATAATATTATCGTTTTGCCTTTTTATCACTTTCGCTCACCACTACTAACGATATCTCGGTTGATTTGGTCTCTAGGGTACTGAGATGTTTCACTTCCCCCTGATACTGCCGAAACAATAGGCTTTTTAGCCCCGGTTTCCCATTTTAGGTTGGTTAACGTCACAGGCTTTCCTCATGTCAACACTTTCGCGATTGTTCGCGCCTATATTTTTATTTCAAGGCATTCACTCCACACTAAATTAGTATATTA